TATCCATTCCTTCGATACTCATCCGCTTCTATTTCCACTTTCTGTAAGCGATCCCGAGCTCTTTCGAGTTGCTCAACGGCCCCCCTACGTAATTCTTCTGAATTTCGAATAGTACTCAAAATTCTCTGTTTTCGATTATCTAATAAATCATTTAATGAAAGTAGATTATCTTACCATTAATTACAACTTCCATAATCTCTTCCCGAACCAAACATGAATCTTTCGATTCATTTGGCTCTTACGCTCAATTATTTATTTTATGGGCATTCCCATATCTTTTAATGTAATGAGCCTATCCTCTTTTTTCTGTTCATATTCCAAAATATCGAAACCAATATAAAAGACCAGAATATTAGGAGGACTCTTCCGACCAAAGAAAAAATCTATAATTGTCAACAAAGTTGTTTCTTTATTTGTTCTTTATTTTTTATTTCATTTCAAATTTCTATTTCTAATTTATATAATATATTCTTCAAATCCAAAAATTCCTCTTTTTTATACATAGGTCGTCGATTCGGCATTGGATAATAAAGGGCGGGGTGCCCATTTTTCTAGTAAATGGTTCAAATCATTTTATCGATATGAGTGTTCTATATCGGATAAATTACCAACTATTCATTTCATTGTTCGGTACTAACGTAGTGGTAGAAAGAGTACCATGTTGCGCCTGGACTTCAAACAGTTTAGCTTTAACCATGTTAATAGTCTCGCATTATTGGTTGATAGAGAATCAAAGTTTATTTACCAATGAGTCACGAAATGCTATGGTTCTTACATATGATTTATGAATTTATTCAGAAGTAATTCGCCGAGATCGTGCACTTTTTTCCTATTTATCCTATAAAAAAAAAAGAATATAAATAAAGTGCAGTCGGTTGGATCCAACCTATTCTTGAAATATACAACTCGCACACACTCCCTTTCCAAAAAAAATCAATACACCAAGCACTACACTTAGATTTATTGGATTTGTTGCTAAAATATCGGTATTAAACCCGAAACTCCCGGCGGATGGCCAGTGTCCCAAGGAAAAGAAAAAATCGGTTACATTTTTCATATGTTCTCCTCTTATAGATAGGACTAACAAAGAACAGAGTTCTTTTTGTATCACTTCGCTTGCCTTTTTTTTTTAGTTTCCAATAAGATACTTATTGGGTTAGGTCCTAGGTCTCGTGTCAATTGCGAAATATCTCCTTTGTTGAAAGACTTCCTAAAAAAAAAATGAAAAAAGTTTTCTTTTTCCATAGTGGATGGGAAGGAAAAAAGCGAGCAAATCCACTAATTCCTCATCCTCAAATAAGTCTTTCCCGGGGTATGGTATTGTCTCAACAAATACATAATTTAGGAGTAAAGTATTGATATAATTCGCAGAAGTCAACGGCACCGAGTTAATAAAAAAGTACGTTACATACTTTATTTGAATTTTAGGATTCAATTAAACAAAAGGATTCGCAAATAAAAGCGCTAATGCCACGACCAACCCATAAATTGTCAATGCTTCCATAAAAGCTAGACTAAGCAATAAAGTACCTCGTATTTTACCTTCTGCTTCCGGTTGTCTTGCAATACCTTCTACGGCTTGTCCCGCAGCAGTACCTTGGCCAACTCCAGGCCCAATAGAAGCAAGTCCTACGGCTAATCCAGCAGCAATAACGGAAGCGGCAGAAATCAGTGGATTCATGATAAGTTCCTCATATTAAAAAAAATGGTTAATGATACAAACAACCCATAAATTATTACTTATTTGATCACTCAAATCTATCCAGTCGAAGTAACTAAAAATTTCGAATTAAAATAATAAATTAGATAGGGATACCCCCTATATAACTAGTATATATCTAATATCATATATACATTTGTTTCTTTCATAACGTAAACCGCCCTTTATATTGAAATTGAATCGGATTTTCGAAGAAAGATATACAGGGTCCCCGTCTGGGCGAACTTATAGACATTACCATATATGTACCATAACCCCCCAACCTATTTTTTTTTTTCACAATTTCATTTCGTAATATCGTCTATCTTTCCTCCTACAACTCTAATCGTATATAGATACGTATTTGTATATATTATGTTCCCCAACCAAGAACCAAGTAGATTATCTTGAACCATGCATTTCCTGAATTGGGAGAATCTAAAAAAAAGACTATTTTGAAAGCTAATCAATGATGACCCTCCATGGATTCCCCTATATAAGCCGCGGCTAAAGTTGCAAAAATAAGAGCTTGAATACCACTCGTAAATAATCCAAGAAACATAACAGGTATAGGAACAACTGAAGGTACTAAAGAAACAAGAACAACAACTACTAATTCATCAGCCAAAATATTCCCGAAAAGTCGAAAACTAAGAGATAAGGGTTTTGTGAAATCTTCTAGGATGTTAATTGGTAAAAGTATTGGGGTTGGTTGAATGTATTTCCCGAAATAACCCAATCCTTTTTTGGTAAGACCCGCATAAAAATATGCCACTGACGTCGGTAAAGCTAAAGCAACAGTAGTGTTTATATCATTCGTGGGGGCGGCTAACTCCCCATGAGGTAACTGTATGAGTTTCCAAGGTAAAAGTGCACCTGACCAGTTAGAAACAAAAATAAATAGGAACATAGTTCCAATAAAGGGAACCCAGGGACCATATTCTTCTCCAATCTGAGTCTTGCTCAAGTCTCGAATAAATTCAAGAACATATTCGAAGAAATTCTGACCGTCGGTCGGAATGGTTTGTGGATTTCGAACAGCTATGATGACTGAACCTAATAAGATAGCAATTACGACCCAAGAAGTGATAAGTACTTGGGCATGAATTTGTAAACCTCCTATTTGCCAATATAAATGTTGGCCTACTTCTACACCTGATATATCATATAATCCTTTGAGCGTTTTAATGGAACATGGTATAACATTCATATTGTCCTCGGACAGAAATCGAACTTTAAAAAAAGGAATTATTTTGATTCAACCATCTCTTTCTCAACTCATGTCTACTTTCATCATTAATCATTTAGGATATCAAGAAATCATATAACATAATATAATAGAAATATCTCTATTTTCTCTTTTTTTTTTAATCCAAAACAAGAATAGTAACCGATCCAATAAATCTATGAATATGAAGTCCCCAACTAATTAACTAATCTGATTATTCTTATAATCATAACATAATCATAATCAACAACTTCTTATATAGCTAGAACGACCCTTACACATTGAGGATGAAACGTTGCATATAGACAAGATGACCCCTACGCATTGCGGATACTAATTTGTTAAGAATCAATCGGATTGAAGCTATAGCGTCATCGTTGGCTGGAATCGAAATATCCGCGAGATCTGGGTCACAATTTGTATCAATTAAACAAATCGTCGGAATCCCCAAAATGACACATTCTCGAAGGGCCGTATATTCTTCTTGCTGATCAACGATGATCACAATATCGGGCAACCCCGTCATATATTTGATCCCATCCAGATATGTTTGCAAAGTAGATAATTTTCTCTTCAACATTGCAGCATCTCTTTTGGGGAGACCGTTGAGTTTCCCCATCTTTTGTTCTGCTCTTAAATCCTTAAACTTATGCAGTCTCGTTTCCGTAGTAGACCAATTCGTTGACATACCACCAAGCCATTTTTTATTAACATAATGACATCGAGCCCTTATTGCAGCTGATGCTACTGAATCCGCTGCTTTATTTTTGGTACCAACGATTAAGAAAGTGTTCCCCAAACTTGCTGCATTAAAAACTAAATCACAGGCTTCTGATAAAAAACGAGCAGTTCTAGTAAGATTTGTAATATGAATACCTTTACGCTTTGCAGAGATGTAAGGGCCCATTCTAGGATTCCATTTCTTAGTACCATGACCAAAATGAACTCCTGCTTCCATCATTTCTTCCAAATGGATGTTCCAATATCTTCTTTTCATTTTTTTCCCACTTTTTTTTTAATAAATACAAAATTGTTCCGACGGAACCTCCTACCGGGATTGGCCGTTGATACACAGCCCCAACCATTCATTTTTTTTTATTTCATTTTATTTATTACTAAATCAATAACTAGAAAGTAAAAAGAATGAATCTCCCCTTAGGAATTACGAAATCGCGTAAATGATTTTTCTGGTGTCTCGTGGAAATTGTTTGGGACGCAAGAAAAAAAAAATTCTCTATGATGTAACAAAATATCTCTCATTTCCAACTCGAATAGATTTGGATCTTTGATTTCTAAATGAATGTTCTTGTCTTGCCTTGAACAGTACACTAATTTTTTGAATCCGGTACCGACAGGGATAATCCCTCCCAAAACAACATTCTCTTTCAAGCCCTTCAACCAATCAATACGGCTTCGTAGAGCAGCTTTTGCTAAAACTCTAGCAGTTTCTTGAAAACTTGCTTCGGATATGAAACTTTGAGTATTCAGGGATGCCTTCGTTATTCCCAATAAGATTGCCCTATAACAGATTGCTTCGTCCAAAGCACGCCCTGCTCGTTCCGCTCGCAACAATCCGATTAATTCTCCAGGTAGAAAAACATTAGACATTCCATCTTCTGAAACCAACACTTTTGATGTTACTTGACGTACAATAATCTCTATATGTCTATTATGGAGCTGCACCCCCTGGGATCGATAAACTTTTTGGATCTTATTAACCAAAGAGATACGACTTTGGGCTATGGTTAGCTCAGCTCCAATCAAGAATCCCCAGGGTCTTCCAAGAATTTTTGGTATATCTTCGTTCCAACCTTCAACTCTCCTTTCAAGGTTCATCGATATTGAACCAATCGAACGCACTTCTAAGATTTGTTCCACTTTTGGAAGACCCTGTGTTATGTCACCAGATCGGGATTTTTCATATATAAATGTAACTAATGTATCTCCTTCATAAAGGGTTTCTCCATAATGTCCATGAACCGTTGCTCCTGGAGTGGCCAAATAGGGCTTAGCTGATCTTATAACTAAAGAGTCAACATGAACAATTAAAATTTGACCAGATTTTGTTATGTATGATCCATATTTAAATAGATATATATTTTCACAAAGAAATTGTCCAAGGCTCATTATTGTGGATGTCTCTTCCCAATAATTGGGTTGGAAAAAGTACCAATGTAAATAGAATGGAGTCAAAATGATATCACTGCACAGATAGGGATTATAAATCCTTTTATTTTCATCTATGAAACAGTAATTAAGTACTTCAAGTACTTGAAAAGTCTGTTTAAAATTGTCAAATAGCAAATATTTATTTAACAAAATCTGATTATGAGTTATTAAATGAAAAGATGAATAAAAATTCACTATTTTAGGTACAATAGTACCTAAGGGACCAAACCAATCCCTAATTGGGTTTACGGGGTCCAACTTTTTTGTCACATTGTTATATTTCGAACCGTTGAATGGACTAACTCGAGAAGAATTGAATGATGATAAAATTATCAAAGACTGACATTCCCATTCCTTATTTCGATTCAACAACGTACCGATAGTTCCTTGATGTTGGGTAAATGATGAAATCTTCCCCCTGGAAAAAAAAGGATTTATATTGGTACGATCTAATCGATTATCGGGAATTAATTCCGAACCCGCCGTATCATACCTTTTTCCGGTATACGAAGTAGTAGACTTGACTAACTCAATTCTTATGAAATCGCGAATCAGATCATTTGCCCTTACCTCAACAAAGGAAGCATGAACCTCTTCTATGGAACCATTTTTTTCTTGGTCCCAGTTCAATACTAAGCAAGTCCGAACCAGTTGAATACTTGTGTGATAAATTCCTCGAATTGACTTTCCATTTCCATAAAGGATATAATTGAAAACTCTAAGTTGGACATTCTCTTTTTCCTGCAAGAGATCCTGAGGGAAAAGTTTTGCTAAATGGATCCCATCGGCCATTTCATATGTAACTACGGACCGAACCGAAACAAAATATTTTTTTTTGGTAGGTGTGATCCGTTGGACATAGATCCAATTATTCAATTTTTTTGATTCCTTAGAATTTTTTTTTCCCCTTTCTCGTGGTATCAAAATGCCACTGTGCCTGGATATCTTATCTGTCTCTCCAGGAAAATAAATATCTCCAGAAAAAATTTTCAGTTCAATACTTTTTTTTTTTCTCTCCACTCGGACTAATCCACCTACTCGACTTCTTGTATTTAAAGCGAGTTGTGTATCTACTCCAATGATACTATTGTTCCGTACCATTATGGACGAAGATCCGGGTAAGATATGCACTTCTTCGGGAATAAAAAAAAACCGATCTACTTTCATTTGGTATTTCGGACTAAATTCTTTTGCTCCTCGATACTCAATTAAATCTTCTTTTTTTACGATTGAATCCGCCTCTACGGTCCCATATTTAGTAATTCCCGAACTGTTTCTTTTGTATCGTGGATCATCAAAATAAGCAAGAATACTATTTCTACGTAAAATACCATTTATGGGTATTTCAATCGAAATACCAAAAGACTCTTTCTCTCGTTCTTGATCATATCGTAATGGGATGCAAAATTGATTTCTTCGCCTTTTCGACAATAAATCAGAATTCTTTTGTAGAACCGAAGGATATATGAAAAAATGACCGTTGGATATGATTCGATCAAGTCTTGAATAGTCAAGAATTTCCCTATCTTTTTGATCAGAAGTATCCAACAATTTTTGTTTTACTCGATCATTAGTGATTGAGAGGTCAGAGATATATCTTTCTTCGACAGAAAAAGACTGAACATTCATTTGATCTTGATCCTTGTGGAGCGAAAAAGACACTATACTGGATCTGCATGGCCCTCCTGCTAATATCCATAAATGGCTTGTTTTTGGTAATAGATGAACATTACCATATGTATATTCAGGTGCATGGTAGACATCAGTACTCCAGTGCATTTCTCCCTCTGATTCAGAATAAATATGTTTTCGAACCCTCTCTTTAAAATGAAAAGTGGACGTTCCAGCACGAATTTCAGCAATCACTTGTTCTGATTCTACATATTGATCATTTTGAACTAAAAGCAAACTTTTTGGTGGAATATTCACATTATGTATAATATCCCGACTCTCGATGGTTACATACAAATCGATAGAACATAGAAAGGCGGGTTGCCCATGACGGTTACGTGTGGGATGAACCAAATCCTCATTGAACCTTATTTTTCCATTAGAAGGAGCTCGCACATGTTCGGCAGTACCGCCCGTGAATACTCCACCAGTATGAAAAGTTCTTAATGTTAGTTGAGTCCCTGGTTCCCCAATTGATTGACCCGCAAGAATACCTACGGCTTCTCCCAATTCGACCAGGTCGCCGCGAGTGGGACTCCGGCCATAACATAATTGGCAGATCCAAGACGTATTCCTGCAAGTAAAGGGAGTTCGAATATATATTGGTTGTGCTCGAAAGGTTATGAATCGATTGGCAAGTCCAATCCCAATATCTTGATTTCGAGTGGCAATGCATCGTATACCCATATATATATCGTCTGCTAATACACGACCCATTAGTGTTTGGACAAAA